GAAAGAATGGGAAAGACGATTTCACTATATTTCTTACCGGGAACAGGGCCTATCACAAGAATATTTTTTTTATCGGGACGATAACTCTGAAAAGAAAGATTTCCTATCTTTTCTTTCAACTCAGGAGAAATACGGTCGGGCGGCGCTAATTCGAATCCCTCGGGCAAAATAAGAACAGCACCCACATTTAACCCTCCCTTTTTCCCATTACCAAGAACTTGTTTCAGTTGCATATCATAAGGAATTCGAAGAACTGCTTCAAATACAGTATCGGGAAGCACAGTTTGGGGAACTTCAATATCCACGGGCTTATTAGCTAAATGGCAATTGGCACATACAATTCGTCCGGTTGCTTCTCGTGGGTTTTCATAACCCTGCTGCGCAAAAATGGGATATGCATTTGAAATAGATGTCCGAGTTATTACGTATATCATGATCGATACAGAAATCGATCGAATCATCTGTTCCTTTACCCAAGAAAAAGTATTTCTATTTTCCATATCCAATCGCAGATCCCAGAATTTCTACAATAAATTAGATAGGTAGCTAAGCTAATCTAGTTCCCTATACACGAGTCTGTTGTCATTCTACTGCAACAGTTGTACTGGAATGATGAATACCTTGAGCAGGTAGAAATAGAAAGAATTTTGCTAAAATGGAAAAGGGCTTTCTTTCTAAAGGAAGAAAGATGCTAATTTGATTAATATCAGGAAATCGAATGAGTTTATGCTTCACTAATTGAATGATAAATGACTACAAGCGAAGGAGATAGACGGTTTAAAGAAAAAAAGATCCAAAATTTAAAACATGTATCTAGAATCACTGGAAAACTACAAACAAAAATAGTGAAAATTAGCTCATTAGGAGCCCATCCAAGATCGTTGTAGACCCAACGAATTAGTAGTTCCCAACCGCGGGTGGAGTGAAATCCAACAAAAAAATCAGTAACTAAAAGAATCAAAAAAGCTTTTATTGAGTCATTTAAGTTATAGAAGAATTCCTGAACCCAAGAATTCAAAATGACAAGTTCCTCTTTACCCAGAAAAAAAGAACCACTTAGAATAGCCAAACAGATTATATTTGTCGAGAAATGCAAAATGATATGGAGATGATCCTCATTATCTATTTTGACCAATTGTATTATTTCCTTGTGTATTCCTATAGGAGGTTTTTGTACATGTGTCTTCGGTTTCTCTTTTATCATTTCGTCCAAGAGAAAAAGTTCTTCTAATTCTATGAATCTTTCTAGAACCTTTTTCTCTTGAATATCAGTTAAGAGAGTTTCAGATTGCCTGGTATTCCACCAATTCTTAATCCAAAGTTCCAGACATTTGTTAAAAGAGAAAGAGACTCCCCAGGGCAAAAGTACGATAAATACAAGATATAGGAAAGAAGGCAATGCTTTCTTTTTTTTCATTTTTGATCTGTAAATTGAGTTGTTAATGAATCTGCTTCATTCGCTGACTCTATTTCATTCGCTGACTCTATATGATATTTCTTTTTATTTGAAGCAAAAATTCTATAACAAGGTTTGAGACCTTGTATCTATTCCTCTTTTTTGTATACTAGTGGAATTTCATTGCATTGGGTTCTTTCTTAGATCTAGATGGAGTGGAATAGAGAAATAGAATAAAAAAAAAAGCCCTTTCAGATGAAAATGGAAGAATATTATGCCATATATCTCACTTGGACAAAACAAATTAGAAGCAATTTTCTCTTATCCTCGTTTGTTCCTTTCTTTATATAAATACTCAAAAATCTCCTTACAATAACGAATCCAATTCATTCAATTCATTTCAAAAAAATTAAATCGGTATTCAAAATACTTCAATTGGTACGCGCAAGAAATAGGCCAATTCGGCAGCTTTTTGTTCAATTTCTCGTGGAGTAAAAAACTTCTCATCAGTACGAGTCAAGGGAATGACCCCCTGGCCCCGGATTTCCATATAAAGGATACGACGAGGATAAAGACCCTCTTTAACCTGAATTCTAATTGATTGGATATCCCGCATAAGGAATCGAAGGAAGACGCGACGTTTTATTCCAGGGAATCCCCAACGAAAAATGCACACTATTCCCTCTTTTCTATCGAATCGGTCATAACCACTGCCTACATTCCACAAAATAGTGCACCACAAGTAGGAGCTAATGAATAGGCCCGCGATTCCGTAGAAAGACATCACGACCCCCTGTGGAAAAAAAAGAATTTGTTGAGATGGAAGTACAGATATCATATTCTTACCAAGATAACTGGAAGCCCCAACCGATAAAAATCCTAGTGAACCTAGAAAAAGAATACAGGCCCAGAAAAAATTACCTCTTTTTCGAGAACCTTTTAGAAGTTCTATCCATATGTGTTCTGATCGCCAATTCATATTAGATATACTAAATCCAGCAGCGGTCGATTGAAATTGAGAGAATAAGCTAAATGATTTTGACTTTACTTTTTTTGATTCTGAAATCGCCTTCAGTAACTAGTACTCCTGTGAAATAATTGGTTAGATACATTGACTTTCTATTCAAAAAATATCTGTTGATCTACTTAAAATAAAACTCGCTATACCCGGCTCCGCATATGCATGCATTTATGCTCGTAGCCTATATCCGCATCCATAGCCGTTTTTCATTTGTGTGTAGAAAGAGCCACATACCCTACCATATTATATTACTTACACTAAAAAATATCTGTATTATGATCCTGCGTGGAAATACATTGAGAAAATTCGGCCCCATCGGTTCTAGACAATCTTATTTTTCTGCACATAAAGAAATAAAGAAGCCATTGCAATTGCCGGAAATACTAAGCCTACTAAAGGCACGAAAATAGAAGGTAAGTTAAAATCCGTCATAGAATAGGTGTCTCAATTCAAATTTACTATTTCTATCTATTCGAAAAATATCTTAGGATTCTTATAATATAATTAAGTATATCTATTATAAGGAATATTGACTATTGTATTTTTTAGTTTGCAAAATAAAGATTTTTTATAGAATACTATAGAATACTTTAGTATTCTATAAAAAAAATGAATGGAATGGATAATAAGAAAATTGCAAAAAAGGAGATTAAAAAGATTTGATTTTTCTTTTCCCGTCCTCATGGCCTTTCTATCCTTCTAATCGAACTTGAAATTGGATTCAAAAGAAAGCGATTGTGAAAATGAAATACCTCTTTCAGAATACCCTTTAAAAAAGGTCTCAGTACGACTTTTAGTCGAATGCGCCCATTTCGAATCCTAAATCAGTTTCGTCTACCTACTTCCACATGCAATACTTCTTCAACCACTCTCGGACCCCCACAAACGCAAGATGCGCGTCAGGTTTTGAAATAAGGATATCCCCCAACCCCAGTATACCGAAACTCGCTCTTATCCTATCCCACCGGTTGTAAGGATTCATACATAGGGCTTTTTAGTTGATTGATAGTGCCGTAAAGTTGAAGCTTTTTTAGACTTTTTTATTAAGCTGTAATTTCCTTCCTGCATACGTGCTCCTCTATCCTCTAGAAGCTCATACAATAATGCGCGGTAAAGGCGGAAAAATAGCATACTCAATCAAAATCAAAGGGCAAATTCTCTTACCTACTACAGATCTCATACTACCCCCTTAGACTTTTTAAGGCGATATACCACCCAAAGGGTATGAAAATGCCGGGTGGAGTTAGCTTTTCGACGAAAACCCGTCCCGTGCAGCGAAGTCCTGTTAGTAAGACCCCGCGCAAGACACAAGAATGGATTATAGAAGAATATTATTCCGAATACTCCTCCGGACGCGTATAGTAGCATTGCGATTCCTAATCTTTTTTCATTGATTCTTTCCCAATAAATAAAGACTTTTTCTGTAAATACTGCGTATTTGATTCCATTATCATATGATAATACTATATTTGTATTTATTTATTGTATTATACCTTTATATATTCTAAATATATAGAATAGAGGAATCTCGATTTGTCAAGTCTCATGATCGTATCAAGATCTATTTTTATTCGGCTCAATCTTTTTTTTAAGATTGAGCCGAGTTTAATTGCAATCAATTAGAAGAATAAAGAAGAATTACTGCATTTCGTAACTGCTTTTTTCTCTTTCTATTTCGCTTCTTTTTTATTTAGACCTTCTTTATATCTAGTTTTATCTACTTATCTATAGTATCTACCGGCTCGAACTCAAATTTGATCGCCTTCCATATTTCACAAGCTGCGGCTAGTTCAGGACTCCATTTGCAAGCTGCTCGGATAATTTCATTACCTTCACGAGCAAGATCGCGCCCTTCGTTACGAGCTTGTACACAAGCTTCTAAAGCCACCCGATTAGCTACTGCACCAGGTGCATTTCCCCAAGGATGTCCTAAAGTTCCTCCACCAAATTGTAATACGGAATCATCTCCAAAGATTTCGGTCAGAGCTGGCATATGCCAAACATGAATACCCCCTGAAGCCACCGGTATAACACCTGGCATAGATACCCAGTCCTGAGTGAAAAAGATACCGCGAGCACGATCTTTTTCAATAAAATCATCGCGCAATAAATCAACAAAACCTAAAGTCATTTCGCGTTCCCCTTCTAACTTACCTACTACTGTACCGGCGTGGACATGATCTCCCCCAGACATACGCAATGCTTTAGCTAATACACGAAAATGCATACCATGATTTTTCTGTCTATCAATAACTGCATGCATTGCCCGGTGAATGTGAAGAAGTAGGCCATTGTCGCGGCAATAATGAGCCAAAGTAGTATTTGCGGTGAATCCCCCAGTTAAGTAGTCATGCATTACAATAGGAACCCCTAATTCCCTCGCAAATATAGCTCTCTTCATCATTTCTTCGACTGTACCTGCAGTCGCATTCAAGTAATGCCCCTTGATTTCACCGGTTTCGGCCTGTGATTTATAAATTGCTTCGGCACAAAAGACAAAACGGTCCCTCCAGCGCATAAATGGTTGTGAGTTTACGTTTTCATCATCTTTGGTAAAATCAAGTCCACCGCGTAGACACTCATAACACGCTCTACCGTAATTTTTTGCGGATAATCCCAATTTTGGTTTAATAGTACATCCCAAAAAAGGACGGCCGTACTTGTTCAACTTATCCCTTTCAACTTGGATACCATGAGGCGGACCTTGGAAAGTTTTTGAATAAGTAGGGGGAATTCGCAGATCCTCCAGACGTAGAGCGCGTAGGGCTTTGAAACCAAATACGTTACCCACAATGGAAGTAAACATGTTAGTAACAGAACCCTCTTCAAATAGGTCTAATGGATAAGCTACATAAGCGATAAATTGATTTTCCTCCCCAACAACGGGCTCGATGTGATAGCATCGCCCTTTGTAACGATCAAGACTGGTAAGTCCATCAGTCCAAACAGTTGTCCATGTACCAGTAGAAGATTCGGCAGCTACTGCAGCCCCTGCTTCTTCGGGCGGAACCCCGGGCTGAGGAGTTACTCGGAATGCTGCCAAGATATCAGTATCCTTGGTTTCATACTCCGGGGTGTAATAAGTCAATTTATAATCCTTAACACCAGCTTTAAATCCAACACTTGCTTTAGTTTCTGTTTGTGGTGACATAAGTCCCTCCCTACAACTCATGAATTAAGAATTCTCACAACGACAGGGTCTACTCGATATGGATTAGGCGTAAATGAAACCTTTGCAAAAATCTTTTAAAACAAAAAGGGTATTCAATTAATATCAACTCATTAAAGAAAATGGAGGGCATGCTTAAGTTAATGAATATGTTTCATTCATATATAATGCGTACACCCTGTGTATGTTCTATCCTATAGGAATTCTACTATAGGAATTCGATAGGAATTGAGTTGTTGTTATGGTAAGTTAACATGGTTCGTTATTAAACCATGGATTTGATTCACCAAATCCATCATTATTGTATACTCTTTGATAGATATAGCGCAACCCAAATCAATCCCTAATCCTTATTTTACAAGTTCTTAATAGGCCCCTTTCTTATTTTGAATGTAAATACCTAAATACTAAGAAAATTCTCTGTTGACAGCAATCTATGCTTCACAGTAGTATATATTTTGTATATCGAAGTCCTAGATAGGAAAGTAGAGTAGGGACAGATCCTCCACAAAAGGCGAAATGTATATGAAAAAAAAGATTGATTGAACTTTCCAACGGACTCATTCCATGAGTAAACGATTGAATGGGATTCGCTTGGGCAACGAAATCAAGTCCTCGTCCCCCTTTCTCTCTTATTGAATTAACTAATTCATTTCCTTTTGACTTTTGGATTTTTGGCTATTTTTTTGGATTTGATTTGGCATTATTCAACAAGAAAAAATTCGACAAATTCCTTTTTTTTTTGAAAATTATGTGATAATTATGAGAACCAATCCTACTACTTCTCGTCCCGGGGTTTCCACAATTGAAGAAAAAAGCATAGGGCGTATCGATCAAATTATTGGACCCGTGCTGGATATCACTTTTCCCCCGGGCAAGTTACCTTATATTTATAACGCTTTGGTAGTCAAGAGTAGAGACACTGCCGGTAAGCAAATTAATGTGACTTGTGAGGTACAACAATTATTAGGAAATAATCGAGTTAGAGCTGTAGCTATGAGTGCTACAGACGGGTTGATGAGAGGATTGGAAGTGATTGACACGGGAGCTCCTCTCAGTGTTCCAGTCGGTGGAGCTACTCTCGGACGAATTTTCAACGTTCTTGGGGAACCTATTGACAATTTGGGTCCTGTAGATATTAATGCAACATTCCCTATTCATAGATCTGCGCCTGCCTTTATCGAGCTAGATACGAAATTATCCATCTTTGAAACAGGTATTAAGGTGGTCGATCTTTTAGCTCCTTATCGACGTGGAGGAAAAATAGGACTATTTGGGGGGGCTGGAGTAGGTAAAACAGTACTCATCATGGAATTAATCAACAACATTGCTAAAGCTCATGGAGGCGTATCCGTATTTGGCGGAGTAGGGGAACGGACTCGTGAAGGAAATGATCTTTATATGGAAATGAAGGAATCCGGAGTAATTAATGAAAAAAATTTGGAGGAATCAAAGGTAGCTCTAGTCTATGGTCAAATGAATGAACCGCCGGGAGCTCGTATGAGAGTTGGTTTAACTGCCCTAACTATGGCAGAATATTTCCGAGATGTTAATAAGCAAGACGTGCTTCTATTCATCGATAATATCTTTCGTTTTGTTCAAGCAGGATCGGAGGTATCCGCCTTATTAGGGAGAATGCCCTCCGCAGTGGGTTATCAACCTACTCTTAGTACAGAAATGGGTTCTTTGCAAGAAAGAATTGCTTCTACAAAAAAGGGATCCATAACTTCGATCCAAGCAGTTTATGTACCTGCGGACGATTTGACCGACCCTGCTCCTGCCACAACATTTGCACATTTGGATGCTACTACCGTACTTTCCAGAGGATTAGCTTCCAAGGGTATTTATCCAGCAGTAGATCCTTTAGATTCAACCTCAACTATGTTACAGCCTCGGATCGTTGGCAACGAACATTATGAAACTGCGCAAAGAGTTAAGGAAACTTTACAACGTTACAAAGAACTTCAGGACATTATCGCAATTCTTGGGTTGGATGAATTATCAGAGGAGGATCGTTTAACTGTAGCAAGAGCACGAAAAATTGAACGTTTCTTATCACAACCGTTCTTTGTGGCAGAAGTTTTTACCGGTTCTGCAGGAAAGTATGTTGGTCTTGCAGAAACAATTAGGGGATTTCAACTAATCCTTTCCGGAGAATTAGACGGCCTACCCGAACAAGCTTTTTATTTGGTGGGTAACATCGATGAAGCTAGCACGAAAGCTATAAACTTAGAAGAGGAGAACAAATTGAAGAAATGAAATTAAATCTTTATGTACTAACTCCTAAGCGAATTATTTGGGATTGTGAAGTGAAAGAAATCATTTTATCTACTAATAGTGGCCAAATTGGCGTATTACCAAACCACGCCCCCATTAACACAGCTGTAGATATGGGTCCTTTGAGAATACGCCTCCTCAACGACCAATGGTTAACGGCGGTTCTGTGGAGCGGTTTTGCGAGAATAGTTAATAATGAGATCATCATTTTAGGAAATGATGCGGAACTGGGTAGTGACATTGATCCGGAAGAAGCTCAACAGGCACTTGAAATAGCCGAAGCTAACTTGAGTAGAGCTGAGGGTACGAAAGAGTTGGTTGAAGCGAAGCTAGCTCTCAGACGAGCTAGGATACGAGTCGAGGCTATCAATTGGATTCCCCCATCCAATTGAATACAATCCAATGGTTTAGTTGATACAAAGAAAAAGGGAAGAGGGGTAGAAAAAGTTATTAGATAGCGAAGCGAAGTAAGTCCAATGCTATCTAGTAATTTTTCTACCTACCTACCTACTATTGGATTTGAACCAATGACTCCCGCCGTATGAAAGCAATACTCTAACCACTGAGTTAAGTAGGCAATTTATCACCACAAAGGAAGACCCATTACTTCGATCGATTATAGATCGAATCCTTTTTATAAGCAATACTGCTCCGTTATTGGTATGTTATATAGTAAACAGATCAAAGGGATATCCTCTGGCATTAGAGAATATTCATCTTGACAAGAAATTATCTATATGTTAAGATATCTCTGACAAGGGCTATAGCTCAGTTCGGTAGAGCAACTCGCTTACACGTGCGCCAATGCTTTTCAAGGGAGCTTATTATGCAATGAACATAATTGATCTTATTGCAAAATCAATGTCTTACTTCATGGATTCGAGAGAATAGGAGAACAGTAGCCTGACAAACAGTCGGTTCAGTCCGATTCAGGTGCCAATTCAGGTGCCTAATCAAATAGAACCCTTATTGATTTGCTAGTTGATAAGGTAAATATCCAGCCCACTAAATGCTAGGCGTAATGAGGATAAGGGCCTCCAAAAAACTTCTTTTCGTTCTATGAACTTTAAGGTGTATGAAGTCTCATAGTCAACTCTTGCAGCGGAACGATAGAGACTCCATTTCACTTAGGTTGATTTAATTTAGGCCGGAGGCAGACCTAAGTCAAGGTAATCCTCCTTTGAAACACTTTGGTATTGCTCCTAGATAGATCATAATACAAATAATCAATCAGAGCACAGGGAGCCATCTCATTATCTTTCCGTAAAGAAAAACTATGGTGGACTAACTGATCTTTACATCAGTTGATGAAAGAGCCCAATGCAAAAAAATGCATGTTGGGTCTTTGAAACAGTTCGAATCATTTCGATAATAATCCGTTTGATCTGTTTTACCGAGAAGGTCTACGGTTCGAATCCGTATAGCCCTAATATGTCCTTTTTTTAGATTTTAGGATAGAGATCCTATGTTTCCTTTAGTATAGTTTTCATTTCCTCATTAGTACTTGTTTATAGACTGGACGGTCGCTTGCGCCATAGAATAGAGATAAAAGCATTACCACAGGCTCATTCATCGAAAATCTTAGAGACAGGAAAAGAAAAACGAATTTCTATCAAATCAATAGAAGGAAGGATCCCTTACCTGATTTGAATTCCATCCTCCTTCAAATAGGATATGCTCTAAGTCCCTAGACTTCCCTATAATAACTGCAATGATTTTCTCCATCTTGCGAATTCCTACTTTGTTTGAAGTATATTACTTTGCTTATATATACATTATCTAAATCGATCTACTTTCTATAAAATAGAAAAATTGAAATAAAATCCAAAAATAAAGAAAGAGTAAATAAGAAAACAGAATATTCTGTCTCATAGTTCTGAAATAGAGTTCTTTATTTTTATAGTATTACTCCTCATTAGGCTGCATACATTAGTCATCCTATCTTAATTAGGTTCTAATTATAAATAGAATGGAAATCAAAAAGAAAGGGAGTCGGGATTCCATTGGATGAATCTTTAAAGAAGACAGGGCACAGAGGAAACAAAGGCTAAACTAAGTGCTTTGATTTGAGCAAAACGGATTCTTGTTTCACCGAGGAAAAGAGAGAAGTTCTGGATAAATTGACAACGCTGACTTG